TGTGTATTAAACTACTTCAGTATCATATATTTTCTTATTTTTTTTTCCTTTATAGTTTACTCTTTCATTTTCTCTTAAAAAATTTCCAATTCAATTTCAATCAATACAATATTAAATGAAAATCTAATACTAATAATAAGAGACTATAAATGAAAGCTTTCTCGCACCAATTTTCATTTTACATCACATTTCACATTGTCGAAACAAAAATATTGTATCCTTCCATAAAAATGAAATGGAAATTTTTGATCTATGAAACTACGATCTGATATTTATAAGTTTATAAAATAGATTATATAATAATAAGATAGAAATTAGAAATTGATCTTACCTTGTATTCTGGAATAAAAATCGTTAAAACAGCTCTTATGTTGTGACTTAGAATAAATTCTTTTCTGTAAAGAAAGCGAATATCTATTTATTCCTAACTTTTTCCTATAGAACAAGTTAGGAACAAGAAGATTTCATCGGCAATATCGACAGATTACCGCGTAGTCCAAAGAGATATGAAAATGAAAAACAAAAGCTTCACTGTTCAAATTTTGAATTTTCATATCAGAATAGCGGATATAGTTATGATTCGAGGGGTTAGGTCCACTTACTTTTTTCTTTTGGTGATTTATAATTGATTTGATTGCAACAATAAGAAAAAATAGGAAAGTAGGAATATTTTGAGATTCAAGTAGACAACTTATTAGTGTTCAGTATAAACGTAATACTATTAAGTATTATATATAATAAACATAATAGCAAAGGGGCAACTTAACTATAATTCATTCTAATTAATTTTAATTAAATTACTAGAATTTGTTACTTTTTTTATTACAAATACAAATATAAAACATATCTCTATATCTTACTTTAAATATTAAACATAAATACTCCCGCGGGAGTTTTATAAAAAAGCCAAAGCCCCTTATCGGATTTGAACCGATGACTTACGCCTTACCATGGCGTTACTCTACCACTGAGTTAAAAGGGCGTTTTGATTTAATTCCTGAATAAAGGGCGAATCACTATATATTTAGTGTATATACATATTATATGTATAGAAATAGATCTTTTACATATAGATATATCTTATGCGTTCGAATATATTTTCGATATATAATGGTTCACTCAGGACCTATAAATTTGATTTACATAATTAAATTATTAAGTTGAGTTTATAGGGTATACTTGTAAGTATAATAGAAGTAAAAAAGGATTTTTTTTCCTTTCAAAAAAATCAATGCAAGGAATTTTTTTAAGCCGGATGCTGATTGCCGTCATAAGGAAATTCATTTGATTGATATATGTACCTATCAATTTAACCTAAATTCAAAATCAAAAATATTTCATTGAATCATTAATAAAGCGATTATGCTTGTCCCCTAGAAAACAAATTGTTAGAGAAAAAAATTTATTAAAAATAAATAATATTCATAATAAAAAAAAGATTTCTTTATTGAATTATAGAATATTGATTAGAATGAAGGATTAAGAAATATAAATAATCAAAAAATTCTATAATCGTGAAAGATAGAAAGATCCTTCACATTGAATCATACGGATTCCATTCTATTGACAATTTTAAAAAACTGATTATACTATGATCATAGTATCATGGCGATTGTGCACATATGCCCCCATCGTCTAGCGGTCCAGGACATCTCTCTTTCAAGGAGGCAGCGGGGATTCGACTTCCCCTGGGGGTAGGGTACTACGAAAGGAAGTGGATCATGGATTATCGCTAAGCCTGGATTTCTTTTTCCCGGGTCGATGCCCGAGCGGTTAATGGGGACGGACTGTAAATTCGTTGGCAATATGTCTACGCTGGTTCAAATCCAGCTCGGCCCAATAATTCAATGATCCATCATGAAATGATATAACCCATTTGTTGTTCTCCAGAAATGCTCGAGCCCAATAGAAAAACGTAAAATTTTCAGATATTGATAGATCTTTTATCTTTCCCTTTACCGCGATCGCTATTTATTTACATTCTAATGATCTAGACTCAGATCAAGATGTAAAGTATAAGGAAAAGAGTCAAGAAAAAAGACCTTTTTCATTGAGAGATTGATTATCCATTGATTTGTAAATAATGAAAAGATTTTGATTATTAGTAACCCATGCCGCTTTTGCTAAAGAACATATCTATTTCGAACGTTTTTGAATGAAATCATATGAATATGTATACTGTACACTTTAGTTTATTATGTTATTTCCTTGGGATTGTAGTTCAATTGGTGAGAGCACCGCCCTGTCAAGGCGGAAGCTGCGGGTTCGAGCCCCGTCAGTCCCGATGGATCCAAATCCACTAAAAAAATATAGCAATTCATCCTTCCTTTTTTCTTTGAAAGGGGGTACAACATAATATAATTTCATTTCCAACAGGAATCCTTTTCATTTTTTAATTTATTCTAGTCTTTGTTTGGGTTTGTTTAGAACCAATGGTAAGCGTAAAGGCGGTTAGATGCTACTTCATCAAATGATTGGACTAGGAGGGTGCTGGTTTATAGATTTTATATCTAAAAGATAGGATGAAAAAGAATGAAAAATTTAACTAAAAATAAAGTTAAAAGTTTTTTTTTGATTGTATCAGGAATTTACGTTGGAATTCAGTTCAGTATGGATAAAATATTTTATTATCTTATAGTATTCAATTCTTGACGATGAATCCATTTGTAAGATATTTTTATTCATGATATTGATACGATTCGATTACATCAAGTGTAATTCATACTCATCTCATTGAATTTACAGACAAAAGATTTATCATCTCTATGGGATTAAATCCCGAGTTATTGCGAATTAAAGAAAAAATAAACAACAAAATTATGGAAGTAAATATTCTCGCATTTATTGCTACTGCACTCTTCATTTTAATTCCTACTGCTTTTTTACTTATAATATATGTAAAAACAATAAGTCAAAGTGATTAATTGTGACTTTTTAGTTCTTATCAATGATTGAAGCGAACAAATAAAATAAAAAGTATTCAAATTTAGCGTTTTAAATGAAATGATCGAACTATACTCAGCAGTATTCTATGAAATACTAGATAGTGTATTTATATACCACACTATCTAGTATTGTTATTATACTGTATAAAGTTTGTTGTATTGTATGAAGATAAAGCTTAATTTAATATATAGTAATCGACATTATTATATTCATATATGGAATTGATAGTTAACTATCAATTCCATATATGATGTACAGAGTGTTATGTTCTAATTCTTTGCTTCATCTATTGATAGTTAATTTGTATTGATTCTAATCAATCGGAAATAATCCCAAAGACAGCTTTTACTTTATGATTATTTTTAATATGAATTCCGATATCCATTTAAATTAAAGAAAGATTCAAATCAATGAAGGAATAAGGGGTCCGTTTATAATATAATAAAATTAATAAATCTTATTGTTAGCATTCCCCCAAAGAAGTAATTGATTGAGAGGATCCAGGGGTTCATGGGAACTTCTTCGGATTTCAAAAAAAAAAAAAATTCAATTAAATAGTAAAATTAAAAAAAAAGTATTTCCAGATCAGAATGATCTATAAAAAAAAACTTGATACAGTTTGATTCCTAAACTCAATTAGTAGTACTTCTAGAGTCCACTTCTTCCCCATACTACGAGTGAAAGGGAAAAAGTAAAGACTACCATTAAAGCAGCCCAAGCGAGACTTACTATATCCATGTGAATTTTGTCCTCGATCTCTATGAAGGAATTAATCAATTATTGTTCACTAATAATAGTAGAATTTATAGCGCATAGTCAAAAGGGGATTCTGATCCAACACCATTGATGAAACAATCCAATAAATCCAAGTTAGAACAGTTCTTAATAATTATAAGATTTATAAAAAAACATTAAGCACAAGCAAAATGCGCAGAGACGGCCTTTGAAGTAGCAGAAGTATCAAAGGAATGTTAATAACATGTCAGAATAATATAATAAGACCTATTTGCTCTTTTGTCGCCTTTCATTAAGTAAAAAAAATTTCATTAAGTAAAAAAAAAGATATAGAATCAAGATAGATCATTATATATCGAATACCCTTATTTTTCTTTTTCATTTTATTTGATATAAAATTTACAATCTCCGATTGTCCCTATGAAATAATTGAAGACGTCCTATTACGCTTTTGACTAGAGATTATCGAAAAGGCAATCTTTATTTTTGTACTTTAATTTTTAACTTTTTATTTTCTAAATAAATAAGTATAAAGTACAGAAACTAAAAGTATATATAAGTACTTATCTATAAATAAAGTAAAAGCTAATTATCCATTCAATCAAATTACTATTGATTGAATGCCAGAGTACTAATAAACTTTCATGAGTATGTATACAAAGCATCTTCTGTTCTTTCGACAACAGACAATTTAATTAGATTCCCCCTACACTATCCAATCTAATTCAAGACTCAGCCAGTAGACACTACATTAGTAGTGTAGGGGGGGCTATCGTATAACAAGTTACCAGTTATTTTTCATGACTATAAGCTTTTCTTAAACCCTAATTTATAGAACAGAAATCCCCAGATACTTACAATTAAGTACGTATCTAGAGTTTTTTTCCTCCACTTGTCTTCTGCTGTAAAAAATTTGGTAAGTTATATCAGCAAAACATAATAAGCTATTTCGACTCTTTTGTTAATCAGGCGACACCCGGATTTGAACTGGGGAAAAAGGATTTGCAGTCCCCCGCCTTACCGCTCGGCCATGCCGCCAAAACGATACAAAATCTATGACAAAAGACAAAATTTCCCCTTTTGCTTTTTTTTCTTGTACTTGTATTTTGCATCCCATTTTCTTTAAAACCTTTCCTAAAATAAATCCGTACTTTTTTGTTTCAATTGGTTCAATGATTGATTGTAGCGTATCTTAACAAATATCTATAAACATTATTTCCCCTTTTAAAAAAATATATATATGGTTTTCAGTCACAAAACAAAAAAATTCGGATAAATTTGAACCGTTAACTATTGATTGTAAATGCATGAACGATTCT